GTCTTCGTGTATTTGCATATATCTTTTAGATGTACAGACCTTACGATATACAATACGATATACAAGTATATACAAAATATAAACATAAGAAGATAGGATCGAAGGAAGACTAAACAACTTATCTATTCTATTATTTCTTGTTGGAGCCATAGGCTGAATTATGGATCCTTGGGATTGGATTGGTGGATCATTTTATATTCCTTAGTTTCAGGCCATAGATCAAACCAAGGGAAGGATTCCTTCTACCCCTATCCTGTATATTGTCTTTTTCGTTCCCTGTTGTAATAGAAACTCATTTTCTTATTTGACTATATGACACGAGATTATACGAGACGATAATTCATTTTTCATTTATGGGAAGAAACAACTATGTATCTTTTTGATGAGAATTGAAAGTTTTACATGAGAAAAACCTGTCTTTATATATCTTTTTTTGAGGAAAAGATTCTATCATAATCATAATATTGAAATGATTCACCGGATTCCTCAAAAAGAGAATCCTTTCTTTTCAAGACTCGCTCATTTTTCATTAACAATCTTAATGATTGGATCATATACTTCATTTGAATTCTGATGAGAAATAAAAAGAAATAGTAAAATGATTTTTTCTTCATCGAATGACTATTCATCTATTAGTATTAGGATTTCATCAAATAGGGGGCAGAAAGAATCTATGGAAAAATGTTGGTTCAATTCGATGTCGTCTAACAAGAAGTTAGAACATAGGTGTGGACTAAGTAAATCAATGGATGATAGTCTTGATGCTCTTGGACATACCAGTGGAAGTGAAGAAACTATTCTAAATGATGCGGAGAAAAAGATTCCTAGTTGGGACAGTTATAGTTTCAGTAATATTAATTATCTAAATTATTTATTTGATAGCAGGAATATTTGGAGTTTGATCTCTGATCATACTTTTTTAGTTAGAAATAGTAATGGTGACACTTATTCTGTATATTTTGATATTGAAAATCAGATTTTTGATATTGACAATGCTAGTTTGAGTGAACTAGAGATTCTTTTTCCTAGTTATTTGAATAGTGGGTCTAATAGTAGTAATTACTACTATTATTATTCCATGTATGATACTCAATCTAATTGGAATAATCACATTAATAGTTGCATTGATAGTTATCTTCGTTTTGAAATCAATAGTGACATTTACAGTGGTATCCACAGTTACATTTTTAGTTTCATTTGTACGGAAAGCATAAGTAGTATTGAAAGTGGAAATTCTAGTATCAAAACTAGTAGCAGTTATTTGAATATAAGAGAAAGATCTAATGATTTCGATATAAATACAAAATACAAACAGTTATGGGTTCAATGTGAGAATTGTTATGGATTAAATTATAAAAAATTTTTTAGTTCAAAAATGAATATTTGTGAACACTGCGGATATCATTTGAAAATGAGTAGTTCAGATAGAATCGAACTCTTTATTGATCCTGGCACTTGGGAGCCTATGGATGAAGATATGGTCTCTATGGACCCCATTGAATTTAATTCAGAGGAGGAACCTTATATAGATCGCATCTCTTTTTATCAAATAAAAACGGGTTTAACTGAAGCTGTTCAAACGGGCGTAGGTCAACTAAATAGTATTCCCATAGCAATTGGAGTTATGGATTTTCAGTTTATGGGAGGTAGTATGGGATCCGTAGTAGGTGAGAAAATCACCCGTTTGATCGAGTATGCTACTAATCGATCTCTACCTGTCATTATTGTGTGTGCTTCTGGAGGAGCACGCATGCAAGAAGGGAGTTTGAGCTTGATGCAAATGGCTAAAATATCTTCTGCTTCGTATGATTATCAATCAAATAAAAAGTTATTCTATGTATCAATCCTTACATCTCCTACAACTGGCGGAGTTACAGCAAGTTTTGGTATGTTGGGAGATATAATTATTGCTGAACCTAATGCCTACATTGCGTTTGCGGGTAAAAGAGTAATCGAACAAACATTGAAAAAGACAGTACCCGACGGTTCACAAGCGGCTGAGTATTTATTCCATAAGGGCTTATTCGACCCAATCGTACCACGTAATCCTTTAAAAGGTGTTCTGAATGAGTTATTTCAGCTACATGGGTTCCTTCCCTTGAATCAAGATTCAAAAAAAGATTGAAATTCTTCATTTTCAAATGGAAGTATAGCACTAGCTTCAGTTATTTTTATTTGTAGCGAATACACATTTAGTTCATTATAATGAAAAAAACAAAACTAAGAAGATAGTGTTTTCTTTGGAGACATCCGTTATAAGTGTAGTAAGAGTCAGAAGTTTTGGATAATGACTTTTTGCCCCGGATCCTTTTTTTATTCTATTCTACCTCTCTTCCTGATTATGAATCAGCATCCCTCTATCGACAAGATAAAAAAGAATTTCTTTCTCCTTCCGAGAAATCCGGGAAAGAAAAAGAAATCTAAAATAAAATAAATAAAATAGAAATATTCAAATAACAAATAAAAAGAATATAGAAGTTATTTCTATTTATCTATTTAGCGAAAACCCCCGTTTTTCACTAGGAATCCCTGTTTGTTGGATAAGATTGGTTAAAGTCGGGAACTCATAAGAAACTCTTTTCTATCTTTCCTTTCAAAACACCTTTTTTGTTTTGAAAGGAAAGATAGAAAGACGATGAAGATCAGGATGGGAGAGGAAGAATCCAATTTCTTAAAGCGGATTCTCATAAATATTCGTGTAGAAAGAGGAATAGGTACACTTCATTGAGTTCTACATTCGTTATTGATTATGAAATACTTCATATTAATATTATCTTAATATTCTTTCTAATAGATAGACTTATCATAAGATATCTTTCTAATTATAATAGGTACAAATAGGAAATTGAGGTACCCATTCTATGATAGATTTTAACCTTCCCTCTATTTTTGTTCCTGTAGTGGCCCTAGTCTTTCCGGCAATCGCAATGGCTTCTTTATCTCTTTATGTCCAAAGAAATAAGATTGTCTAAATATGATGGGACCAAATCTCATCAATTTATTTAAAAACTGGATCATCATACAGATACTTTTTTAATAGAAATGTAATATGGTAGGATATATAATATGTGGCTTTTCCGAAAACAAACGGAAGAGTTGTTTTGTTATGTATGCCGATGCATAATATACGCATTAATGCATGTATATGCGGTTATAGCTTAATCAATAGCTTAATCAATTAAATGATTAAATTCAAAATGATCAGCAAATCTTTTTTGAAAAATATTTGAAATAGAAACTCAATTTATCTAACCAATTATTCCTAATGGTTCCTGTCGGAATGCTGCTAGTTGATGAAAGTTACTTCGGGATCAAGCAATAAAAGTCGAGTCAAATCCTTTTGGATTATTCTCTCAATTCCAATCGAATGCAACTGGATCTAGTATAGTATGAACTGGCGATCAGAACATATATGGATAGAACTTATAACGGGGTCTCGAAAAACAAGTAATTTTTGCTGGGCCTGTATCCTTTTTTTAGGTTCACTAGGATTCTTAGTGGTTGGAACTTCCAGTTATCTTGGTAAAAATCTGATATCCGTATTTCCGTATCAGCAAATTCTTTTTTTCCCACAAGGGATCGTGATGTCTTTCTATGGGATCGCAGGTCTATTCATTAGTTCTTATTTGTGGTGCACAATTTCATGGAATGTAGGTAGTGGTTATGACCAATTTGATAGAAAAGAAGGGATAATGTCCCTTTTTCGTTGGGGATTTCCTGGAAGAAATCGTCGCGTCTTCCTTCGTTTCTTTCTGAAAGATATCCAATCAATCAGAATGGAGGTGAGAGAGGGTATTTTTCCTCGTCGTGTCCTTTATATGGAAGTAAGGGGCCAAGGAGCCATTCCCTTGACCCGTACTGATGAGAATTTGACTCCACGAGAAATTGAACAAAAAGCTGCCGAATTGGCCTATTTCTTGCGCGTACCCATTGAAGTATTTTGAAATGAACTGAAGTGAAGAATAAATCTCAGCATGAGAACTTAATACATCTCAAAAGCAGGAGGACGTATATGGAACAATATTAATAAAATCTAATATAACTAATCAAATTATTAAAAAAAAAAAAAGAAATATATTAAGGAGAATAGAAACTCTTTGTACACAAAAACTCTTTTGTATACGCATACACATGGCGTCCGGCTTCACTCTTTATACTAATACTAGTAAAAGGTATAATAAGTATAGATTCATCAAATATCCTAACATGTCTTTTGTTTTCGTAAAACATAATTCCTCTTTTTAGGCCTTTGAATTGATACCCTATCCCCGCGCTGCGATTAGACAGTGAAATCTTTCGAATTCGAAATAGAAATAAAAGAATTAAAGGATCCGGTAGGGTTCGTCTTTAAATTCAAATTCTATTCGTTAGTTCAAAAGGGTTTTCGAGTATTCATCAAAAGGAATAAATGAAGGGGAAATAGGTTACAATTTGCCTAATTGTGATCTCTGGAATATGGAAAGAATATTTACTTCTTTTTTTCATTTGAAATTGAAAAAGGCCCTTCTTCTTCTATGTTCTATTCTAGATTCTTCTAGATCCAAAGACTCAATTCTTACACAAAAACAAAAATAGGAAAAGATCCATAGGTTCGATACCTTATTCTTGTTAGAGTTATATTAGAGTTATAGGCTCTTGTTATATAATTTGTGCTTCATAGAAATCTCAGATAGAATCGACGAATGAAACAGGTTCATTAAAAATTCACATCATGGATACAGAATGAAAAAAAAGAAAGCATTGGCTTCCCTCCCATATCTTGTGTCTATACTTTTTTTGCCCTGGTGGATTTCTCTTTCATTTAAGAAATGTCTAGAAACTTGGGTTCTTAATTGGTGGAATACTAGGCAATCCGAAATCCTTTTGAATGATATTCAAGAGAAAAATGTTCTAGAAAAATTTATGGAATTAGAAGAACTATTCCTGTTGGACGAGATGATAAAGGAGTACTCGGAGACACATAAGCAAAGGCTTCGTATAGGAATGCACAAGGAAACAATACAATTGGTCCAAAGACACAATGAATCTCATTTCCATATCATTTTGCATTTCTCTACAAATCTAATCTGTTTCGCTATTCTAAGTGGTTATTTTTTTCTGGGTAATGAAGAACTTTTCATTCTAAATTCTTGGATTCAGGAATTTCTCTATAACTTAAGTGATACAATCAAAGCTTTTTTGATTCTTTTAGTTACTGATTTATGGATCGGATTTCACTCGACCCATGGTTGGGAACTAATGATTGGTTCGATCTACAACGATTTTGGATTGGCTCAGAATGATCAGATTATATCTGGTCTTGTTTCCACTTTTCCAGTGATTCTAGATACAATTGTGAAATATTGGATCTTCCATTTTTTAAATCGTGTATCTCCTTCGCTTGTAGTAATTTATCATTCAATGAATGAATAATTCATTAGATCTTTTGATATCAATCAAATCAGAATCTTTCTTCGTGTATAAAGAAATCATTTTTCATCTTACTTATTCTTTATACTTCTACCTTATTCAATTCAAGGTATTCATACTATATTCCACCAGTACAATCAATACAATGGCAAACTTGTGGATAGGGAATTCTACTAGATACCTATCAAATTTATTGTAGAAATTCCGGGGATCAATGATTGGACCATGCAAAATAGAAATACTTTTTCTTGGGTAAAAGAACAGATGACTCGATCCATTTATGTATCGATCATGATATATGTAATAACTCGAGCATCTATTTCAAATGCATATCCCATTTTTGCACAGCAGGGTTATGAAAATCCACGAGAAGCAACTGGGCGAATTGTATGTGCCAATTGTCATTTAGCTAATAAGCCCGTGGATATTGAAGTTCCGCAAGCTGTACTTCCAGATACTGTATTTGAAGCAGTTGTTCGAATTCCTTATGATATGCAACTGAAACAAGTTCTTGCTAATGGTAAAAAAGGAGCTTTGAATGTAGGAGCTGTTCTTATTTTACCCGAGGGATTCGAATTAGCCCCCCCCGATCGTATTTCTCCCGAAATGAAAGAAAAGATGGGCAATCTTTCTTTTCAGTGTTATCGTCCTAATAAAAGAAATATTCTTGTGATAGGTCCTGTTCCCGGTCAGAAATATAGTGAAATCGTCTTTCCTATTATTTCCCCCGACCCTGCGACGAAAAAAGACGTTCACTTCTTAAAATATCCCATATATGTAGGTGGGAACAGAGGAAGGGGTCAGATTTATCCTGATGGTAGCAAGAGTAACAATACAGTTTATAATGCTACATCTGCTGGTATAGTAAGCAGAATAGCACGTAAAGAAAAGGGGGGATATGAAATAACCATAGTTGATGCATCAGAAGGACGTCAAGTGGTTGATATTATACCTCCAGGACCAGAACTTCTTGTTTCAGAAGGCGAATCCATCAAGCTTGATCAACCATTAACAAGTAATCCAAATGTAGGAGGTTTCGGTCAGGGAGACGCAGAAATAGTGCTTCAAGATCCATTACGAGTCCAAGGCCTTCTGTTCTTCTTGGCATCTGTGATTTTGGCACAAATCTTTTTGGTTCTGAAAAAGAAACAGTTTGAAAAGGTTCAGTTGTACGAAAGGAATTTCTAGATCTAGAGATTCCTTAAAATAAAGTCGGTAAAAGTGCCAAATTCTTGTTGATCAATAGAATGATATATTATTCAAAAAATTCTATAAGTCTTTTCTTTGTTTTTTTTTTTTACTCTTTTTTATTTTGCGGGATGTCTGAAACTCATTACTTGTATACCATTCCTAATGATAGAAAAGAAGTATACAAATACAAAGGAATAGAATACAAGGCAAGGAAATGAGGACGGGAAAAATGAAAGTAAAAAAGATTTCTAGAAAGTCTTCTTAGTCTTCCTAATCGTCTATTCGATTCGATACAGACGACACAAGAAAAGGATTCTCTTGTGTCGTCTTGTATCGAAAGAATCATGATTTTTTCTCCTGTTTGCCAAAGATTCTTATTCCTTGTTTTATTTTCCGGGTAGAATTGAACAAACATAACTCCTTCAACTTAGAACTTATAAAAAGAATTCAAACAAAAAAAGACTTATCTTGTTTTGTTTCGGCCGAAAAGCGGATTAGATCTTTACGCATATCCAATTCTTTCTTTATTATCTCATTACAGTTTTCTTTTTTTTTTCTATTTTATAGTTTTTTTTTTCTTTTTATTATTTGTTTTAGTTTAGTAGAAATAGTTGAGTATAAAAAGAAAAGGATTTGCGGGATGTTTCATACGGATAAATCCATATGTATTGGATAATCGATGGATTCGATTCCTCCTTTCTTGTTGCTTCATATTCAAAATATTGACATAATATTGAATATTATGTAGGAACGGCAGAAACTATGAATCAGTCAATAGATTAAATTATTCAAAAACATCCTAATAAAAAAGGAATAGAATAGAGTGGTTTGAAACATCAGAGCATAAGGATCCGTTTTGTCATTTCTCAAAAGAAAAATAGAATATTTGGATTATGTTGA